ACCACAAACTATCACGGATACCTCTATAAGGTCTCTCCTTTCTTTTCTAAGGTATGTCACTTGCCCCTTCAACCTTATTTAGTAAAAGGAAAGGCTCTCTCGCCTACTCTACAAAAAGATGAAATATTAAAAAGAAGACGCTGCTAAACTAATAAAGAAGAAGGATCGGATACATCTTCAATCCTTGAATGTTGGTTTTGCCTTTGAGTCAGTCAATCGATGAGAGAAAAAAAAAGTCGAAGGGGGCAAGGTCCCTTTCCTTTATGAACCCGTAACGAAAGGTTCCGGTGAAGAGGTCTCGTAGCCATAAGTCAATAAATCCACCGGTTCATTTTCTGATTGATTAGAAAGATCAACCCCGGCCCTAGTGAGAAGAAGATGGTTAGGCGCCAATTGAAAGAGTGGTAGTTTTATCCATGATGACCGGGTGGCTCTCTTTGCCCTTTCGATCTACTTCCTAAACTAAAGGAGGATCTAGCTGTGGGTCGAGCCAGTACCAGTTGCAGGCCTATTGATTCAGTTGGAGTGTAAGTGTAAGAATCTTCGGGCTTTCCAATGAAAGAAAGTAGTAACTATCTATCTAGTTGCTAGTTGCTTTACAGCAGCTAATAGCACCTATCCCTTTACCATAGTCTCTCTCTCTTTTAATTTAAGGTAGAGTCATTTCCGTCTAGATGGACCTTTCCTTCTATCTATTTAGATTGTACCCAGTCTAAGTCTGAGTATTCATAAAAGAAAGGTGCAGTTCGCTTATTCCCATTGATTGAGTAGTTGATAGGACCTCTCTTGGTGGAAGTGAGTAATACTTGACTGGGGGGTAACATGTTCCTTACTTCACCAAGGAGAGTTTGGCGTTGATTTTCAATAGCTTGAGCAAAAGGATCTGAAGCTGTTCGGACACTCATAGACAAGTGAACTCCAATCCAGGATCCCTCGAAAAGTGAAGTGAACTAGCCAGGTAGAACAGTCTGGTTAGGAAAAGAGTCTTTCATGTCAAGGTGAACATAGACAGACAAGGTTCGTTTGTTTTCCTTAATTCTCAGAGAGAAGACTCGTTGCTGGAACCGAGAGCACTAGCGATTACTTTCTTTCTGACTTTCAGCCGAGAAATTCCATACCTTCCACCGACTTCTTTTGTGTGTGGCCAGAACGTGATGCTTTCCAATGCCGAGTACTTTTCTTCACAATGTATGAAGCCCGTAAAACCGAAATCGATCCAAACAAGCAACGGCTTTCGCGCACTTAACTCGGACTCTTTATGGGATCTTACTTAATTGAATAAATTACCAGAAGCTTGGAAGCTTATTTAGTTTTAGTAAAGTCCGGCTTTCTTAACAGGTTCTCCTAATGGGCTATACTCATCGCTCCGCTCCTTTCTTTTTAGAAATACGGCCTATAGCGCTATAACGGTGAAAGGTGGCACTGAAGGAAGCGGATTCTCTACATCTAAGCCTTTTTTTTTATAGGAATTATTGATTCAAGGGACGACCGCTCCAACATAGCCTAATCCGCGTATTCCTTTACACCCGGCAAAGTCCGATCGATCTTATTAGCTTATTCAAAAGTCATTGAAAAGTCCCCCTCCCTAGCTACTAGAACTATAGGACTCAAGATCATGGTCGTAGGTCAACCTGTATGGAGTTGTGCCTGTGCCATCAAGTTGGGTGGCCTTCCAACATCAATTGACCCAACCCGAGTTTACTGAAGCTATGTTAGTTGAATTGGACCAGTTAACCACTCCTATTATATTATATTATATTCTATTATAGGAGTGGTTAACTGGACTCTCTTCGAAGGATTTCAACCTTGAAGCCCTATTCGTGGCGACGCCTAAGCCGCTTTAGTAGGGACGGACTGAAATAGACCATCATAGCACTCTAAGGTTCAGCAGAGAACTAGTGAAGCTTCCAGCTTTCATATTTCTATATAGCCTTTATTTTATGCGCGTACAGTCCAAACACAGTCTTGCTACTCTAGCTCTCCTCTCTGGTTGCGTGTTCAACAACTACAACCTTAACACTGCGCTCCGAGGCCGAAGAACTCTCATCCGATCCGCAGGAATACATAGACGTCTTCGCTTGAAGTTATGACCAAAGGAAAAGATCTTTTATTTTCAGTCTCCAGGTGTATGTGGAGTAAGCATGGAAGGGCGCAAGAGCTATAGCTAGTCCCCTTGTTCTATTAGAAGTAAGTAAGGTCAGCTTTAGGGAAGTAAACCAGTAAGCGAAAGTGCCAAAGTTCCTTCGTGCACAACTTTTGAAACAAGCCCTTCTTCCTTTTTTAGCCTTGGCAGGGGCTCCATCCAAAGAGAATCTCGTTCATCCGCATAGTATGCCTTAAAGGGTGCACTTCTCAGCCACAATGCAAGCTTTTCTTTTATTATGTCTTACCTGTGAAGGTCGGGGTTCTTCTACTCCGTATCCATCTCCTCACCAAGTCTTCTTTTGCATCAACGTTCGCTTGCCCGTCCCCGAGGGTCTAACTGTAAAGGGATTCATATTATGCCGCTGGACCCGGCCCATACTAGAGCGCTTTGGATGTTGCGCAATCAGCCCCTTAGCCCGTCTATACAGAATCCATCCCAACTATTCAACTTCACCTTGGTGGGGTGTTCTTTCTTTGTGAATAAAGGGCTTTGCTGACTTTTTTTCCAATTTAAATAGCTCGTAGACACACAAAGGGTTTCTGCTAGCACCTACTATAGAGATTCGCATCGGGGTACCTTCGCGTTTACTCCTTAAGTGACTTCCCGTTCCCGGGCCCCAATATGCTAAAGGTTAGCTTTTTTCGTAGAATTAGAGAGACTTTCTCTCTTTTCTTTGGCTTGATAATATGACAGAGCAGAGCTTCTTTTTAGGTTGCGAGCTCGACCTGTCACAACAAGAATTCTTCCTGAATGATAGAACATTCTTCGCCTAGGCCTAGTTGAGAGTCATTGCCGGAAAAAAAGATAGATGGATGGGATGGAAAAAGCATGAATCCCTGAACCATAACCGGAACTGGGAAAGGGTTGACCAAAAGGCGATCAACGAAAGCAAGATTGAGAATACGGATTTGGTCGAGTTTGTCCATATCCATTCGCTGCTTCTTTTTCTTTGTAGGTATAGTAACATCAACATAACATAGGGTAAAAGCCCCTTTCTAGATAATAAATTGAGCTAATAAAGACAAATAGTTCGTGTGATCAAGCCCTAGGGACGGAAGAGATTGGGAAAAAATGCAGCTTGACGCATAAAGGGATCCGTGGGAATTGATGGCCCCATAAAGCTTGGAGAAGAAAACCAATAAAGCCGAAGTGGAGTAGTTCCAAGAGGGGGCCAGTGCACTAGTAGGCATACTATAAAAAGATTGTAGCGGTGCAAGAGGCTAGCCAGGGAGGGTTGGGAATTTCGTATTCAATGCTAGCCGAACCAGCCTCCGAGATCCGCATCAAGCGAGTGGTGTGACGACGACCAAGCCAATCTTTTGAAAAATAAGGAGAAAAGAAAGAAGAGAAATTTTGAATTTTCTAGAGCCTATTTACTTATGAAATGAAAAGGGGGATCCCGAGAGAGGCCGCTTTCTCTCAGGCCATCAGTCTTCTACTTCTAGTCGACTGCTCTATGACGGGCTTCCCTGTTTCCTGGGCTCTGCTCGCTTCCAATACTAGCTATTATAGAATTTCGCATTGATGTTTGAAGCTTTTTTTTGAAAAGGCCATCATTAATTTCTTTACTACTCTTGTAATAATTTCTTTTTTATTGAGTTGCAGATCCCGAAGAATTCTCGGGAGTGTTTGATCATCTTGTCCTTTCAATCTTTCTCTTTTTTACCTTCTCCTCCCCCCAAAACAAATAAGCGCCTGAGCCCCTCTTCTTTGCGAAATTAGCGGATGAGATCACCTATTTGTTTTTCGTGATCCTTTAATATTAATAAAATAAGTAAATAAAGGAAGATTATCGAGATTTACTACACTACATTAGTAGGTGGAACGGGAAAGGCTATTCCACCCCGCTTGCTCCACGACCGTAGTCTGGGCTTCCCCAGCCACGGGAATTAAACTGACTTCTTGTTCGACTACTTATTTAGGATAGATAGTAGTTTGGGTCGTACGATTCTCTGTGTCACTGACGAGAACTCTTTCGATCCATGACTCACTTGATCGGGAAGAGTGCACGTCCGAAGATAAGACCCCAAAAAGAAATGTAGTGAAAAGGGCGGACTGCTCTACATTCAGCCACACCACAGTGACCCCCGAAGCCATCTTCTTCTAGTTGCGGGACGAAATCCGACAGCCAATTGCTGGCTCTGAATAACCAGCTCAGCAATAAGCTCAATTCTTCCATAAGATTAGGGGCGGGCTTGCGCCCGAGTCGAATGACGTAGGTGCACAAGAGTACTTCGCGCCACAAACATCTCCTTTTTATAGGTTCTACGGACCGATGCCTGCTGCTTCATTTGGGAGAAAAGAATCATAGATATGCCGGTCATTAGAAGGAAGAACCACCATAAAAAGATTCCTCGTGTATCATCTGTAGCAAAACTATGAACGGGAGCTAGCAATCCGGACCGTATTTCAAAGGTTCCTGAGACACAGCATGGAAAAGTCACAATATTAAGAAAGGAGGTACAAGAATGAAGAAGGGGTAGAATTACTGAATGAATACAAGCTGTGGCTAATACCCGAGGCATAAAAGAAGCATTTTCTACGGGATCCCGAAACCACCAGCCACCCCGACCTAATTCATGATGAGCCCACCAACTTCCTGGCAAAATGCCTACGGTTAAAAACCACCGACATGTCAAGATCCAAATTCGAATTGGTTCCCGGTCCTGGTCAGAGACCACTGTGTTCGCGCCGGCGGTCCAACAAAGAGGCGCAGTAGTAGTATCTTTATTTCCATTACGAACGACACGCTTCGCCTGCTCCCTCCCCGTGTCCACTAGCGCTCGTGTCCAGAGCGAAGAGAAGACGAAAAAGGGCCGCCAAAGCAGCATAAGCAGGCTTCTATTGCTACGTA